AGTAGATACTGTTACTTTCTCTCGAACCATAGTAATATTATTTGATCAAATTGTTGAATTATTTTTTTCTCTTGAAATCTCTTCAATGTTTACACACGTCTTTTTTTGGGGGGCCTACAGCCATTATGTGGCATAGGGGTTACATCCCGTATGAAACTTAATAATAAGCCACTTCTACGAATAGCTCTTAATGCCGCATCTCTCCCGAGACCCGGCCCCTTTATCATGACTTCTGCTCGTTGCATACCTTGATCCACCACTGTCCGAATAGCATTTCCCGCTGCGGTTTGGGCGGCAAATGGTGTCCCTCTTCTTGTACCCTTGAATCCACAAGTACCGGCGGAGGACCAAGAAATTACTCGACCTCGTACATCTGTAACAGTCACAATGGTATTGTTGAAACTTGCTTGAACATGAATAACTCCCTTTGGTATTCTACGCACATTCTTACGTGAACCAATACGTCTATTTCTACGTGAACCAACTTTTGGTATAGGTTTTGCCATATTTTACCATCTCGTAAATAAAAGTAAGAGATATATGGATATATCCATTTCATGTCAAAACAGATCTTGGTTTTTTACTGATTTTTTTGTACATCTGTACATCAGGTCCTTTCGATTTCGGGAGTCCTTTTTGTTTTAGAAGGATTATCCTTGTCTTTGTTTATGTCTAGGGTTGGAACAAATTACTATAATTCGTCCCCGCCTACGGATCAATCTACATTTTTCACAAATTTTACGAACAGAGGCCCTTATTTTCATATTTGTCACCCCTTTTCTTAATTCTGAATCTACTTAATTGGAAGAAAATAAATTTCTTAAAATCTTTAACTTCGAATTGTATCCCCACGAAATAATGTTGAAATTGAAAAAACCACCAAATTCTGTGAGTCTTTACTTTAGAGTATACAAATTATATTATATGTCCTTTAGTTGAATCATAAGAACTTACCACAATTTTGATTCTATTTACTGGTAGTATACGTATAAAATTACGTTGAACCCTTCCCGAAGCAAAAACCAGAATCCTATTTTCATTATCTAAACGAACTAGAAACATACATACCGTTGGGACGTAGTTCAGTAATTAAAACCTCGCGAATCTTTTTTTTTCTTTCATTCCCCAGGGAAAACGGCCTTGAAGTATCAACGAATCGAAGAGGCATAGTATTAGAAACCTACCCTTTACCTTTTTTTCACAAAACAAATAGGCAAGTTCCGCATATAATTCGGCTATCAGAAAGATTACCATATATAACACAAAATTTCTCCGCCGATTCCTTCTATTCGAGCCTCTCGGTCTGTCATTATACCTCGAGAAGTAGAAAGAATTACAATCCCCATTCCGCCTAAAATTCTCGGAATTCGTTGATAGTTAGAATAGATTCGTAGGCCAGGCCGGCTGATCCGTTTTAAATTTAAAACAGTTCTATACGCTCCTTTCCTATTTCTCCTATGTCGTAGGGTTAAAACTAAAAAATATTTATTGCTTTCTTGATGTTTTCTCACGTTTTCAATAAAACCTTCTCGTAAAAGGATTTTAACAATATTTTCAGTGATGTAAGTAGATGGTATTCGAACTGTTCTTTTTTCATTCATGTCAGCATTTCGTATAGAGGTTATTATGTCAGCAATAGTGTCTTTACTCATGATAAACTAAGATTATAGTTGCCCCCGAATTTTGATATAATCAACATGCTCTTTTTCTTTTTTTTTTTATTCATAAATATTTATGAATTTTTAAAGGTATATACGTGATATAGAAACAATCTACTAAATTAAATTAATCTATTTCATTCCTATTTCATTCAAATACTATAAACTACATCACAGTCTTCCCTTATAATACTTCAGGTGCTAATGAAACGATTTTTGTGAAATTTAACTGTCTTAATTCCCGGGGGATCGCGCCAAAAATTCGGGTTCCTTTTGGATTTCCTTCTTGATCAATAACAACTGCAGCATTGTCATCATATCGTATTATCATACCGTTGTCGCGTTTGAGTTCTTTACAAGTACGTACAATTACAGCTCGGATCACTTCCGATCTTTCTAGAGGTGTATTTGGTACTGCTTCTTTGATTACAGCAACAATAACGTCACCAATATGAGCATATCGTCGATTACTAGCTCCTATGATTCGAATACACATCAATTTTCGGGCCCCGCTGTTATCCGCTACATTCAAATGGGTTTGAGGTTGAATCATATCGTTTTTTTTTTGTCTTTTTCAATGTAAAGGGTGAAATAAAAAAAAGAAATATTGTTTGTTCAAAACAAAACAAGAAACCTGCAATTGTTTTTTTATACAAAAAAGGATTTCCTTTGGTTCTTCCTATCCTATACCGAAAGAATGAATTGGGTTCGTATCGGCATTTTGGATGCCGCTATTGAAATAGCCCTTCTGGCTATATTTTCTGCTACTCCGCTCATTTCATAAAGTATTCTGCCGGGTTTAACAACAGCTACCCAATATTCGGGCGATCCTTTCCCCGAACCCATACGTGTTTCTGTAGGTCTTACTGTAACGGGTTTGTCTGGAAATATACGTACCCATATTTTTCCACCACGGCGTGCATTTCGTGTCATTGCTCTCCTACCCGCTTCTATTTGTCGAGATGTGATCCAAGCGGGTTCAAGCGCTTGAAGAGCATATCTACCAAAGCAAATACGATTACCTCGATAAGATATTCCTTTCATTCTTCCTCTATGTTGTTTACGGAATCTGGTTCTTTTGGGGTTATAGTTGATGGTTGTTTATCAATTCCACCCATCTCTACTACAGAACCGGACATGAGAGTTTCTTCTCATCCAGCTCCTCGCGAATTAAACGATTAAAAAATAAAATAATATACGTGGTGAAAAATATACTGAATCGGGGGATTCTTTGAAATTTCATTTAATAAATAATAGAATTTATTTTCTTTTGATATTTGATATATAATTAAACACGTATTCTTTTTTTTAGATAATGTCGTTTAGGTATTGGGTATAACGTTATAATGAATCTTTATTTTATTTTTTATTATTCTATCGAATTGACTCAAATTTCTAAAAAAAAAACTCGCGGGCGAATATTTACTCTTTCAACATTCAGTTGTAAGATTAGTCTATGACATGACCTTAAAAAAAATGAATTGGTTTCTGGTTCGTTCCGCCATCCTACCCAATGAATCATTAGGATTCGTTTTCAATAGAATCTTATGCATTCACAGGTTCTGTCGTTCCCACCACCTCTCGAGTAATGATTAGGTCTGAATTTTACAACGGAGCCCCTAATGAAATGCGTTTTTGAGTCAACCCTCTTAGTCTTTATTGACTCGGGGCTCTTTTTTTTTGGTTCTATCCACGTATTTGTCTAATTATGGATCAATTCAGTATTGATGCTTTATTACATTCCTTTTTATGAGATGACTCATAGACCGTACATATTGGAATCATATATCGTTGATATTCTTTTTCTATCTTTCTCTCGCCTTTCCATTTATCTGTATACTTTTATTTTTTTTATGCAAAAAGATTTCAGTTGCTACAACGATATGACTTATATATCATATATATCATATTTTGACTGGTTCTTTCTTTATATCCAGATAATGCGAAGCGATGAGTTGGTTATTAGTTCTATAGTTATTAGTTTGTATTATGGGTTGTTCCATTTTTTTGAATCCTAATCCTAAAAAACTGACGAGTCACACACTAAGCATAGCAATTATATCAAACGATTAATCTAATTTTTATTCAACCTTATAGAATTGTATAGAATTGTTCATTTTTTTTTATCACTAAATAGAACTAAATACAAATCAAGAAAATGCTTATTATTCCTCGTCTACAAATATCCAAATTTTGATACCTAAAACCCCATAGATAGTTCGAACTGCGTAGGAACAATAATCTATTTTGGCTCGAATGGTTTGGAGAGGAACCCTACCTTCTCTGATCCATTCGACACGTGCAATTTCTTTTCCGTCGATACGCCCTGCAATTTGTACTTGAATCCCTTTTGTACCTGCCTGTTCAGTTAATTCAATAGCTTTTTTCATTGCTTTGCGAAATGAAACTCTATTCTTTAATTGTCCGGCTATAAATTCTGCAAGAATATTAGGGTGCCCATAAGGGTTTACAATTCTTGTAATAGCAATGTTGAGTTTTCGGTTTACACAATTGAGTTCTTTTTGTACATTGAACTGTAATTCTTCTATTTTTCGAGTCCTATCTTCTATTAATAACTTGGGGAATCCCATATAGATTATGACCTGAATCAAATCGATTCTTTTTTGAATCTCTATACGTGCAATTCCCTCAACATTAGAGGATATTTTAAGATTTTTTTGTACATAATTTTTGATACAATCTCGTATTTTTTGATCTTCTTGTAGATCCTCGGAATAATTTTTTGGTTGTGCAAACCAAAGAGAATGATGACCTTGGGTTGCACCAAGTCTGAAACCAAGTGGATTTATTTTTTGTCCCATAGTCCCCCACTACTATATATATCGTGAAACGTCATATCTGTGTGTGTTTTTTTTTTATCCATTCGGTTTTTTTTAAGCATAACATAATATAGCGTATTTGTAGTTTTTCTAAACTAGAATATTCTTTCTTTAAATATTCCTCAGCTCCAATTTATAGGTTTTCCTTTTATCTATTTCTAGTTGTTCATCTACGGATATATCTTTCAATACAATAGTTATATGACAAGTGGATCTTCTTATCGGATAACCCCGCCCTCGAGCTCGGGGTTTTAGTTTTTTTACAGTCGTACCCTCGTTGACTTCAGCTTTACTAATGATTAAACTTGTTTCGTTGAAACCCTTATTGTGATTAGCATTTGCTGCTGCAGAATAAACCAATTTTAAAATGGCATAACACGCTCGATAAGGCATTAGTTCTAGTATCATAAGTGTTTCTTCATAGGAACGCCCACGAATTTGATCAATTACTCTTCTCGCTTTGTGAGCGGAAATACATATATGTTGGCCTGAAGCGGCTACT